AAATAATTTCTCACGGATTTATTGGGGCAGCACTTTTTTTCTTGGCAGGAACAAGTTTTGATAGAATACGTCTTGTTTATCTCGACGAAATGGGCGGGGTAGCTATCCCAATGCCAAAAATATTTACGATGTTTAGTAGCTTTTCTATGGCCTCCCTTGCACTACCAGGTATGAGTGGTTTTGTTGCAGAATTTATAGTATTGTGGGGATTAATTACCAGTCAAAAATATCTTTTAATTCCGAAAATCCTACTTACTTTTGTAATGTCAATTGGAATGATATTAACTCCTATTTATTTATTATCTATGTCACGCCAGATGTTCTATGGATACAAGTTAGTTAATGCTCCCAACGCTTATGTTTTTGATTTTGGACCACGCGAGTTGTTTGTTTCAATCTCTATCTTTCTACCTATAATAGGGATTGGGATATATCCGGATTTTGTTCTTTCACTCTCAGTTGATAAGGTTGAGGTTCTTTTATCTAATTTTTTATAGATATTTTTATAGAATCAAAATTTTGGTACTTTTTTAAAAACTTGTTGTATACTGAAAAAAAGAAGGCTTTTTCTATTCTTTTAAACAAAGTAAAAAAAAATGAATTTTCATTTTAACTCGATATGCGCGGTCTTTGTGAGAACCGCGCGAATAACTACACTACTCCTACTGGTACTGGATTCACGCAGTTCTATACGGTTTAGAAAACGTTTTTTATAGACAACTCTAGTGGGTTTATACTCATAAAAAGCTTCCTGGAATTTAGCTAGACGTTAATGGAAATGAACCATAACTATGTAGCCCTATTCCTAATAGATTAACTCCAAAATAGCATATCCAAATTATAAGAAAACCTAGAGCCGCCACCATTGCTGAATTTTCACTCTGAAAATTCTTAGTTGTTCGAGTATGTAAATAAATAGCAAATATCAGCCAAGTAATAAAGGCCCAAATTTCTTTTGGGTCCCAACTCCAATATGATCCCCATGCTTCATTAGCCCATACTGCTCCCGAAAGAATACCAATAGTTAAACAAAGAAATCCTAGACTAATCACACGATAACTCCAAAAATCCAACTGTTGAATTAATTGGGCCTTGTAATAATTCTTACCAGCAAACAAATAAGTATTTCTTAAAACAGTCCTTCTTTCGCGGCTGTATTGGATTTTCTCAAATGCAAATGACTCCAGAAATTTAAAAAAACAATTCCTTTTGTTGCGAAATAGAAAGACGAGAAGTGCGGCGGATAATAATGATCCACACAGAAGAGCGGCATAGCTCAATATCATCAGACTTACGTGCATTATTAACCACTCAGATTGGAGCGCAGGGACTAAGATTGCAGATTTATGTGTTTCCGTTAAAAGACCTGAAGTAGCAAATCCTTGGGTAAAAATAGTACTTGAGGCGGTTATTGCGCTTAGATTTTTATTTTTTTTGAAAGAGGCAACTATATGGATAAGCGAGAAACTCCACGAAAGAAAAATTAATGATTCGTATAAATCACTTAGGGGAAAATGGCCGGAAGAAATCCAACGAGTAATTAATAATCCTGTTAAACACAAAAAGGTAGTTATCATGTCCTTTTCGAATAAATCATATGGTTTGATCAGTTCAGTGACGAATAGGTTTATCAACCGAATTAGAATTACAATTGAAACAATTGAAAAGGAAATATGAGAAAATATATGCTCTAAGATTGAAAATATCATAAAAAAAAAAATAGAAATTCCTTAAATTTCATTAAAAAATGAAAAGTGGGAATTGAATTCATTATTCATTATAATGATCTATTGTTTCTTGTTTAGATATTTCCAAAATGGCCTGCCGCTACTCGGACTCGAACCGAGATGCTCTAGCACTGCTTCCTAAGAGCAGCGTGTCTACCGATTTCACCATAGCGGCTTTTCAAACCCATAATAGCTTATTCATATTGAATTGTCAAGATTGAAAGAGTCAATGCACTGAAAGCTTTTTGAATAACAATTCAAATTTCTAAAAACCAATTAGTTCAAAGATCAATTTGAAGGTTCATATTTTCTTTTAATTCCTATTTTTTATCTTAAGAGTTTCGTCTTGTTTATGCTCTTAGAGAATCGAACGCTTGTAACTCGAGAGTTCTACCCTGATTTTCTCTCGTTCATTTAAACCAAAAATCTTATCTTTGACCTTACTATCGCTATTCGCGAGATATATTTTCAGATGGATAGATAAAGCTCCGATCTATAGATAAAGAAAAAACTTCTTAATTGGCATTTTTATTATGAAAAAAGGTCGATGGGGAAGATAAGACTCCCCACCAACAAAATGAACAAAATAATGGACTAAAGAAATGTAACCCCTTGTTTTTCTTAGTCCATTTTTCTTAGAATTTGCTAAATCGAGAAATTCTAAATGTCCAATTTTTACAGATCATAATCACAAAAGGAGTCTATTTCATATGGATTAGTTCAAACTAATTCCACGAATAGATTTTGATTTGCCGGTTGAAAGAGATTTTCCTAATGACAAAGCTTTTAACGCGGATGAATATCCCTTCCTTTTCCAAATATTTTTACGAATACGCTTTTTTGATCTAGAAGTGCGTTTTTTTGGAACTGCCATTGCAAAATTAAGAGGCTACTCATTGGTATAGTTGGATGTGAAAGACATCTATTGTTCAAAACGAACCCTTCCTTAGTTATTTTTCATTATCTAGTTATTCTCTTAGTTGTTTTATCGCAACTGACTAGAAATTTCTAGTAATTAGATAAAAAAAGATTACTAAAAAATTTAGTGTTCAAAAATATTTTTTATTCCAAAGAATGTTTCTAAGAACACTAAATTTGTCTGGATTAGTAGTTCTTTTATTTATCATTCTTTCTCATAGATTGCTATAATCAGCTATGATATAGAAATCTAATTCTTGGAACTAAAAAAAAGAATCTAAAAAACCTATCTCAGGCACTTTTGATTATTTGACACTTCATTTACAGGTAATAAAATCTCACCAAGTATTTCCAAAGACAACTTTTGTCTAATAACAAGTTGAATCTTTCTTCGATTAACTAATCGAACGAATACGTCTAACCATTTTAAAATTCAAATGAGATTAGTGTTCTGTTAAAGGATATATCTTTTTATCCTTTAAGTATCAACTCTCAATAAATCAAAAATAACTTTTAAAATCAAAAAGCAAGTTTATTTGATAGATAGACTCAGATATTCTAATGGTTTCTACTAATAAAAAAATATTTTTTATTGAAAAAAATAATAATAATCAATCCCCGAAGGAATTAGGAAAAAACGAACTAAAAGGAAACTAATTCAAATGAAAATAACGAGTTATTAAGTCCATGACATTAGTCAATCCTGCGATTTATATGAGAATCAAGTACTTTTTAGTACAATTCCTTACGCTTGCTATACGAAAAGGCTTTGTTTCGAAAGATTTATATTTTCATTTTCGCCCTTTTCCAAAATCTATAAATATATTTCAAAATACGAATATATTTTTTTCGAAATAAGCATTCTCTTTTTGCAGAACTTAATCCTATTCTTTGACCAATTCTAATTTCTTGAGTTGACTATTCGACCTAATTTTTTAAAAATTCAGAATAAGGAAGAGTCTCAAATGCTAAATTTTTCTTTAAGTTAGTGCATACTTTTTTTATTGACCCCTTTCAAAAGGGGTGGGGTCCCGTTACTCGGAAACAATTAAGACTAACTAAAAAACTATTTTTTTTATGGAACAGACATATCAATATGCATGGATAATACCTTTCCTTCCACTTTCCGTTTCTATATTAATTGGGGTGGGACTTCTTCTTTTTCCGTCGGCAACAAAGAGTCTTCGTCGTATGTGGGCTTTTCAAAGTATTTTAGTATTAAGTATAGTCATGATTTTTTCGATCAATCTGTCTATTCAGCAAATAAATAGCAGTGTTATCTATCAATATGTCTGGTCTTGGATTATCAATAATGATTTTTCTTTAGAATTCGGCTATTTAATCGATCCGCTTACTTCTATTATGTTAATATTAATCACTACCGTTGGAATTTTGGTTCTTATTTATAGTGATAATTATATGTTTCATGATCGTGGATATTTGAGATTTTTTGCTTCTATGAGTTTTTTCAGTACTTCCATGTTGGGATTAGTTACTAGTTCGAATTTGATACAAATTTATATTTTTTGGGAATTAGTAGGAATGTGTTCGTATCTATTAATAGGATTTTGGTTCACACGCCCTGTTGCAGCAAATGCTTGTCAAAAAGCGTTTGTAACTAATCGTGTTGGGGATTTTGGTTTATTATTGGGAATTTTGGGTTTTTATTGGATAACGGGGAGTTTTGATTTTCGAGATTTATTCCAAATATTAAATCACTTGATTTATAATAATGAAGTCAATTTTTTCTTTGTGACGTTGTGCGCTGTTTTATTATTTTCTGGCGCAATTTCTAAATCCGCACAATTCCCCCTTCATGTATGGTTACCGGATGCGATGGAAGGGCCGACTCCTATTTCGGCTCTTATCCATGCCGCTACGATGGTAGCCGCGGGAATTTTTCTTGTCGTTCGACTTTTACCTCTTTTCAAAATCATACCCCACATAATGAATTTAATATCTTTAATTGGGATAATAACAATATTTTTTGGAGCTACTTTAGCTCTTGCTCAAAAAGACATTAAGAGGGGTTTAGCCTATTCCACAATGTCTCAATTGGGTTATATGATGTTAGCTCTAGGTATGGGGTCTTCTCGAAGTGCTTTATTTCATTTGATTACTCATGCTTATTCGAAAGCATTATTGTTTTTGGGATCCGGTTCCGTTATTCATTCAATGCAAACTATTGTTGGTTATTCTCCAAATAAAAGTCAAAATATGGTCTTTATGGGGGGTTTAACAAAACACGTACCAATTACTAAAAGCGCTTTTTTATTAGGTACACTCTCTCTTTCTGGTATTCCACCTCTTGCTTGTTTTTGGTCCAAAGATGAAATTCTTAATGCTAGTTGGTTA